CAGTTGCTCCTGGAGTAGCCAAATAAGGCTTAGCTGATCGTATTACCACAGAGTCAACTTGAAGAATTAGAACTTGACCTGATTTTAAATGCGGTCCTTTTTTGGCTATACATACATTTTCACAAAGAAACTGCCCAAGACTAAGGATTGTAGATGTCTCTTCACAATAATTGTAATGGAGAAAATACCAATTCAATTTGAATGGATTCAAAATGATATTACTGCATGAATAGGGATTATAAATTTTACCATTTTCATCCAGTAAATAATATTTAAGTATTTGAAAAATCTGTTTAAAATTGTCAAGTTGCAAATAGTTAGTTACCAAGATCTGATTATGGGTTATTAAATGGGAAAAGAAATCGAAATTATAAATTGGAAAGCCTGTTCCTAAGGGGCCCAACGAATTCCTAATTGGAATTAGGGGGTCCTTTTTGATTGATTCTTTTATCACATTGGGAGATTTTACATCGTTGAATGGGCCTATTCGAGAACAATTGGATGATGACAAAATTATCAAAGATTGAGATTCCTTATTTCGATTCAACAATGTATGAATAGTTCCTTGATTTGGATTAAGGGATTCTTGAATCCTTGCCTTGGAATAGGAATAAATGGAAGAAAACGGATCGACATTAGCGCGATCTGATCCATTCTCAGAGATCAATCCTGAACCCGGCAGATCGTTCCTTTTTCCGGTATATGAAATAGGTGGCTTCGCTAAGTCGATTCTTAGAAAATCTCTAATCAAACCATTTGTCCTTATTTCAACAAAGGAAGCGCAGGCCTTTTCGATCTTTTTGTCTTGGTCCCAATTCAACACTAAACAAGTCCGAACTAATTGAATACCTGTGTCCCAAATTTCAAGAATTGGGTCGTAATAAAGGATATAATTGACAACTCGAAGTTGTAGATTATCACTTTCCTGCAAGAGATCCGCCGGGAAAAGTCTTCCTAAATTTATACCATCCGTTTTTTTATATGGGACTACAGGTTGAACCAAAACAAAATACTTTTTTTCATACCTGGAAAGTTTTATTCGTTGGATATAGAGCCAATTTTTCAATTTTTTGTATTCTTTGGAATTTTGTTTTCCCCCTCCTGGTGGTATCAATCGGAATGCCTTATTTGTCTTTCCAGGAAAATGGATATCTCCAGAAAAGATTATCAGTTTAATTTTTTCTGCTTTTTTCTTCACTCGGACCAATCCGCCTACCCGACTTCTTCTATTTAAAGTGATTTGTGTATCTACCCCAATAATACTATTGTGCCGTACCATTATGGAAGAAGATTCGGCCAAAATGTGGACTTCCACGGGAATAAAAAAAAATGGATTGACTTCCTTTTGGTATTTTGGCCAAAATACCTTGACTCCTCGATACTCAATCAAATCCTCTTCGTTGACGATTGAATTCAGTTCTCTAGTCTCATATTTAGTAAGTCCCGAGCTCTTTCTTATATATCGAGGATCATCGAAATAAGCAAGAATACTATTTCTACGGAGAATACCATTTCTGGGGATTTCAATTGAGATACCTGAAGAAGGTATTAGTTGGTTCTCGCCTTCTTGAATCGAGTCGAGTGGGATGATGACTCTATTTCTTCGCCTCTTTGCCAATAAATCAGAATTCCCGTCGAGAATGCCCGGATATCTGAGATTACAATGACCAGTACATGTCATTCGATTAAGTTCTGAATAATCAGGAATCCTATCTCCTTTTTGATTTTTACCAGAAAAATACGAACTAAAAAATTTGTGTCTCACTTGATTATTAGTTACTGAGGGGTTAGAAATATATCTTCGCTTAACAGAAAGAGAATAAGCGTTCATTTGATCTTGATCCTTGTGGATCGAACAGGGGCCTAGACTAGATCTCCAGGGCTCCCCTAATAATATCCATAAATGACTTGTTTTTGGTAAGAGATGAATATTACCATATGTAAATTCAGGTGCATGGTACACATCGGTATTCCAGTGCATTTCGCCCTCTGAGTCAGAATAAATATGTTTTCGAACCTTCTCTTTCAAATTCAAAGTGGATGTTCTCGCGCGAATCTCAGCAATGACTTGTTCTGATTCTACATATTGATCGTTTTGAACTAAAAGAAAACTTTTGGGCGGAATACACACATTGTGTATAATATCTTCACTCTCAATAGTTACATACAAGTCTCTAGAACATAGAAAAGCAGGATGTCCATGACGTGTACGTGTCGGATGAACCAAATCTTCATTGAATTTTATTTTTCCATTAGAAGGGGCTCGCACATGTTCTGCAGTACCCCCTGTGAATACTCCGCCAGTATGAAAAGTTCTTAATGTTAATTGAGTGCCCGGTTCTCCAATAGATTGACCTGCAATAATACCTACAGCTTCTCCCAATTCGACCAGGTCGTCATGAGCTGGACTCCGGCCATAACATAATTGACAAATCCAAGATGTACTCCTACAAGTAAAGGGGGTTCGAATAGAGATTGGTTTTGCTCTAAAAGTTATGAATCTATTGACAAGTCCAACCCCAATATCTTGATTTCTAGTAGCAATGCATCGCGAACCTATATATATATCATCTGCTAATACACGGCCAATTAATGTTTGGATAAAAATCCTGTCCGTCATCATTCCATTTCGAGGACTTACAGAAATACCTCGAACGGTGCCACAATCTGTTCGACGTACAACAATGTGTTGCACTACTTCAACAAGTCTGCGCGTGAGATATCCTGCATCTGATGTTCGGATAGCGGTATCCACAACTCCTTTACGGGCTCCGTAGCAAGAAATAATATATTCTGTTAAAGAGAGTCCTTCTCGTAAATTGCTTTGAATGGGTAAATCAATCATTTGTCCTTGGGGATCCGACATTAATCCTCTCATACCTACTAATTGATGTACCTGAGATGCATTTCCTCTGGCTCCCGAAAAAGACATTATATGGACTGGATTAAAAGGATCGGTCATCCGAAAATTAGGAGTCATTTCTTGTCGCAAATATTCACTTGTGGCATACCATATCTCGATCGATTGACGTAATTTTTCTACCGCGTGTACATTCCCATAATGATGGTGTTTTTCCAAAATAAAACTTTGTTGTTCAGCGTCTTGAACGAGCCATCTTTTAGAAGGTATTGTTAAAAGATCATCAATTCCTAATGAAATGGATGCGGCGGTAGCTTGTCGGAAACCCAGAGTCTTTACTTGATCCAGGATATGTGATGTATATCCTATTCCATAGTGATCAATAAATCGACTAATAAGTCGTTTCATGGCAGTTCCGTCTATCACTTTATTGTGAAAGACCTGAGTGGGCCGTTCTGCCATCAGTACCTCCATATTGCGTTGCGCTGAGTAGAATTTGACAATGGGTTTGAGTCAGTGATTGGAAAACTTCCTTTTCTAGATCTTGATTCACGTATAAATTCCGCAATTCTAGTCCTAGTTAACCCGGCGAGACTCGAATTCCCGCTGGTAGCATAGAATTATAACAGCCCTGCCAAAACCCCTGTATGGCTTCTTCTATTTCTCGATAAAGAGAAATATGACCAAGAGTGGTTCGAATATATATATAAAGAATTTCTTTTTTTATACTTCTTACTATTAGATAGTGTCCATAAATCTCATAATAGGTCCCCAAAGATTCATAGTGAATTTCGATAGGAGCTTCTCTTGCAGCAATAACACGTTGATCTAGTCGCCACCGCAGCCACAAAGGACTACCTAAATTGATTCGTTTTTGCCGATAAGCTCCAATTGCATCATAGGCATTACAAAAAAAGGGTTCTTTTTTTTTTGTATACTTATAGTTCTTATCTTCATTTTGATAGTTTCTACAATTACATGGATTATACCTATTTACACAAATACCCCGACGATTTCCACTCGTTAAGACATAGAGTCCACTAAGCATATCTTGAGTTGGTGCAGAAATGGGATCTCCAATAGTTGGAGACAAAAGATTCATATGAGAAAACATAAGTAAACGTGCCTCTGCTTGAGCCTCTAAAGATAAAGGCACATGAACAGCCATTTGATCCCCGTCAAAGTCTGCATTGAAGCCCTTACAAACTAATGGATGTAAACAAATAGCACGCCCCTCCACTAAAACGGGGAGGAATGCCTGTATGCCTAATCTATGCAGAGTAGGCGCTCTATTCAGCAATACAGGATGGTCATCCAGAATTTCCTGAAGTATTTCCCATACAATAGGTTTTTTTTTCCGAATTTGACTCTTAGCAACTCCTATGTTCGAAGCAAGACGTTTTCTAATTAGGTCACGAATTACAAATGCCTGGAAAAGTTCTATTGCAATTTCGCGAGGCAATCCACATCGATGTAATGAAAGTGAAGGGCCCACGACAATCACTGACCGCCCTGAATAATCGACTCGTTTACCAAGCAGAGTCTCGCGAACTCTTCCTTCTTTGCCTTCAATTACATCTGAAAGCGACTTGTAAATTCTATTATGATCATCCCTCATTGGTTGTCCGCAGATTCCATTATCAAGAAGTGCATCCACGGCTTCTTGTAGCAATTTTTCCTGAGATATTATTAATTCTTCTGGCGTAGCTATACTTGTTGTTAATAGATCTGTAAGAGTATTATTCCGATAGATAATTCTTCTATAGATTTCATTAATATCCGAGGTCACTAGTTTATCCTCATCTATATGATAGATTGGTCTCAACTCAGGAGGAAGAACTGGTAATAGACACAAAACCATCCATTTTGGTTCTATATTTGTTCGAATAAAATGCTTAGCCAATTCCATGCGTCTAAGCAAAAAATCTTTTCTTCTTCCAACTTTTCGATCTTCCCATTCATTCCCTGTGGATTCTTCTTCCTCCAATTCTTTCCATTCTACCAATGAATAATCTATAATCATTCGTAAATCTAGATTGGCTAATTGTTGTCTGATAGAACCTCCCCCGGTAGACATCTCTCGATTTCGAAATGTATCGAAGCTCCGGGTAGTAAAAAAAATTGGGATCCTGTATTTCCA